GAGTGGTCTGAGGACTTAAAAGATTGGAATAGAGAAATCCATGTTAAATGCACCTATAATGGTGTTCAATTATCAGAAACCGAATTTCCAAAAAATTGGTTGACAGACGGTATTCAGATAAAGATCCTATTTCCTTTTTACCTTAAACCTTGGCACAGATCTAAAGTGCCACCTCGCCAGAAAGATCCGCTGAGAAATAAAGAGCAAAAAAACGATTTTTGTTTTTTAACAGTTTGGGGAATGGAAACTGAAGTTCCTTTTGGTTCTCCCAGAAAACAACGTTCATTTTTTGAACCCATTTTTAAAGAACTCAGAAAAAAAATTATAAAATTACAAAAGAATCCTTTTTTAGTTATACAGGTTTTAAAAGAAAGAATAAATCTTTTTTTAAACCTTTCAAAAGAAAGAAAAAAATCGGTCATGAAAACCATTCTATTTTTAAAAGGAATAATAAAAGAACTTTCCAAAAGAAACCCAATTCAATTATTTGGATTAAGAAAAATAGATGAATTGAGTGAAACTAAAAAAGAAAAAAATGGGGTAATCAGTAATGGGATGATTAATGAATCGTCCATTCAAATTCGATTTATGGATTTGACAGATTCTTCATTGACAGAAAAAAAAATGAAAGATCTGGATGATAGAACCAGCACAATCAGGAATCAAATAGAAAAAATGACAAAAGATAATAAAAAAGGATTTTTAACTCCGGAAATCAATATAAATATTAGTTCTAATAAAATTAGTTCTGATAAAATAAGTTATCCTACTAAACTATTAGCATCAATAAAAAATATTTGGCAGAAATTAAAGAAATTCAAAAGAATAAATGTTCGATTAATCCGTAAATCATATTCTTTTTTCAAATTTTTAATTGAAAGGATATACATAGATATACTTATCTGTATCATTAATAGTCCGAGGATCACTACACAACTTTTTTTTGATAATTCAACAAAAATGATCGATAAATACATTTACAATAATGAAACAAATAAAGAAAAAATAGCTAAAACAAATAAAAATACAATTCGTTTTATTTGGACTAAAAAAAAATCAATTTCTGATATTAATAAAAAAAATTCAAAGATTTTATTATCCTCCTTCTCACAAGCATATGTATTTTACCAATTATATCAAACACAATTTTGTAATTTGTATAAGTTAAGATATGTCCTTCAATATCACGGAACATCTTTTTTTCTTAAGAATGAAATAAAGGATTATTTTGAAACACAAGGAATTTTTTATCCTGAATTAAAACATAAAAATATTTTGAATTCGGAAATGATTCAATGGAAAAACTGGTTAAGGGGTCATTATCAATATGATTTATCTCCGATTAAATGGTATCGATTAGTACCACACAAATGGCGAAATAGATTCAATCAAACACGTATAGTGCAAAATAAAGATTTAAACAAAAGGCATTCAGATGAAAAAGATCGATTAATATTAATTAATTACAAAAAATTAAATGATTTTGAATTAAATTCATTATCAAATTCAAAATATAACCTTCAAAAATACTATGGATATGACCTTTTCTCATATAAATCGATTAATTATGAAAATAAGAAGGATTCACATATTTATGTATCACCATTACGTTTAAATAATAAACAAGAGATTTCTTATAATTACAACAAGATATATAAAAAAGGTAAATTAATTAATATGCCAGGAGGTATTATCCCTATTAATTTAGAAAATGATGATATTCTCAATCTAGATAAATTTACAGATAGAAAATATTTGGATTGGAGAATTTTCGATTTTTGTCTTCGAAATAAAGTCAATATTGAGTCCTGGATTGATATCGATACCAATGGTAATAAAAATACTAAGACTGGGTTTAATAATTATCAAATAATTGATAAAATGGATCAAAAAGGTCTTTTTTTTCTTAAAATTTCCCAAAATGGAGGAATTATGACATCCAACAAAAAAAAAGATCTTTTTGATTGGATGGCAATGAATGAAGAAATACTAAGTCGTCCCATATCAAATCGAAACCTTTGGTTCTTTCCAGAATTTGTGATCCTTTATAATACATATATTATGAAACCGTGGATCATACCAATCCAACTACTTCTTTTAAATTTTTATGAAAATGTTAGTGAAAATAAAAACATCACTAGAAAGAACAAAAGGGATCTTTTTCTATTTTTGAATGAAAAAAAATCGATTGAATTAGAGAATCGAAATCAAGAAGAAAAAGAATCCGCAATTCGAGATAATCTTGAATCAGATGCACAAAATCAAGCGAATCTTGGATCACTTTTCTCAAACCAAGAAAAAGATATTGGAGAAGATTATGCAAGCTCCGATATGAAAAAACGTAGAAAGAAAAAAGAATATAAGAGCAACACGGAAGTAGAGCTTGATTTTTTCCTAAAAAGGTATTTACGTTTTCAATTGAGATGGGATGATTCTTTAAATCAAAAAATGATCAATAATATCAAAATATATTGTCTCCTACTTAGACTAATAAATCCAAGAGAAATTGCTATATCCTCTATTCAAAGGGGAGAAATGAGTTTAGATATTTTGATTATTCAAAAGGATTTAACTCTTACAGAATTAATGAAAAAAGGTATATTAATTATCGAACCAATTCGTTTGTTTATAAAAAATGATGGACAATTGATTATGTATCAAAGTCTAAATATTTCATTGTTTCATAAGAGTAAGCCCAAAATTAATCAAATATACCGAGAAAAAAGCTATGTTGCTAAGATTAATTTGGATAAATCCATTGCAAGACATCCAAAAATGGCTGAAAATAGATACAAAAATGATTATGATTTGTTGTTTGTTCCCGAAAAGGTTTTATCCACTAAAAGACGTCGAGAATTAAGAATTCTAATTTGTTTCAATTCGAGGAAGAGAAATGGTATTCATAAAAATCCAGTATTTTGCAACAACGTAAAAAACTGGGGTGAATTTTTGGATAAAAGAAAACATTTTGATAAAAAGAAACTAATAAAATTAAAGTTCTTTCTTTGGCCTAATTATCGATTAGAAGATTTATCTTGTATGAATCGATATTGGTTTGATACCAATAATGGGGGCCGCTTCACTATGATAAGGATACATATGTATCCACGATTGCAAATTTGTTAATTATGCGTTTTTCATATATATTCTGTACCATATATGTATGGTATATGAAAAAAGGAGTTGCACCTATGTATTGTCTTACCTTCCAGTCTGATACATGAATACTAATTCAATGCATTTTTCAATATCCAATAGATCTAGAAATGATTAACGGAATCTTCTTATTTTTTCTTTTTTTATTTATTATTAGATTTCGATCCAAAATTGTTTCTCTTTTCTAAATGTAGAAATATATCACCCTTTCCTATTCCTATACTAATTTTCCTATTCCTATACGAATAAAATTGAAAAGAAAATTGGATTGATTCATTTTATTTGATAAAATTAGGAGTTCATAAAGAAATTAAGATTATTGTGTATACCAAATTAAAATGACTAGCATTATTCTTACTGATCAGTAAAATCCATTAAAAAAAAAGAGGATAGAAAATCCGTTTTATGGTAAAAAATTCATTCATCTCAGTTATTTCACAAGAAGAAAAAGAAGAAAACAGGGGGTCCATTGAATTTCAAGTATTTCGTTTCACCAATAAGATACGAAGACTGACTTCACATTTGGAATTGCACCGAAAAGATTATTTATCTCAGAGAGGTTTACGTAAAATCCTGGGAAAACGCCAACGACTGCTGTCTTATTTGTCAAAGAAAAATAGAATACGTTATAAAGAATTAATTAGTCAGCTGGATATTCGGGAGTCAAAAACTCGTTAAGTGAAAAAGGAATTTGAATTATTTTATTTTTTTATTCGATCTTGAATTTTAATGAACTTGTTTTCATTTTCAGCAATTCATGAAAGAATGAATCGAGGAATAACCTATGAATGTAACAACTACAAGAAAAGACCTCATGATAGTCAATATGGGACCTCACCACCCATCAATGCATGGTGTTCTTCGGCTCATCCTTACTCTAGATGGTGAAGATGTTATTGATTGTGAACCAATATTAGGTTATTTACACAGAGGAATGGAAAAAATTGCGGAAAATCGAACAGTTATACAATATCTACCTTATGTAACACGTTGGGATTATTTAGCTACTATGTTCACAGAAGCAATAACCGTAAATGGACCAGAACAGTTGGGAAATATTCAAGTACCTAAAAGAGCCAGTTATATCAGAGTAATTATGTTAGAGTTGAGTCGTATAGCTTCTCATCTGTTATGGCTTGGCCCCTTTATGGCAGATATTGGTGCACAGACCCCTTTTTTCTATATTTTCAGAGAAAGAGAATTAGTATATGATCTATTCGAAGCTGCCACCGGTATGAGAATGATGCATAATTATTTTCGTATCGGAGGAGTAGCGGCCGATCTACCTTATGGATGGATAGATAAATGTTTGGATTTCTGTGATTATTTTTTAACAGCGGTTTCTGAATATCAAAAACTTATTACGCGAAATCCTATTTTTTTAGAACGAGTTGAGGGAGTAGGCATTATTGGTCCAGAAGAAGCAATAAATTGGGGTTTATCGGGACCAATGCTACGAGCTTCCGGAATCCAATGGGATCTTCGTAAAGTTGATCATTATGAATGTTACGACGAATTGGATTGGGAAATCCATTGGCAAAAAGAAGGAGATTCATTAGCTCGCTATTTAGTCCGAATCGGTGAAATGAGGGAATCTATAAAAATTATTCAACAAGCTCTGGAAGGAATTCCAGGGGGGCCCTATGAGAATTTAGAAACCCGGTGCTTTGCTAGAGAAAGGGATCCGGAATGGAATGATTTTGAATATCGATTCATTAGTAAAAAACCTTCTCCTACTTTTGAATTGCCGAAGCAAGAACTTTATGTAAGAGTTGAAGCCCCAAAGGGAGAATTGGGAATTTTTTTAATAGGAGATCAGAGTGGTTTTCCTTGGAGGTGGAAAATTCGTCCACCTGGTTTTATCAATTTGCAAATTCTTCCTCAGTTAGTTAAAAGAATGAAATTGGCCGATATTATGACAATACTAGGTAGCATAGATATCATTATGGGAGAAGTTGATCGTTAAAATGATAATTGATACAACAGAAGTACAAGATCTAAATTCTTTTTCTAGATTGGAATCTTTAAAAGAAGTCTATGGAATCATAGGGATGTTTTTACCTATTTTGACTCTTGTATTGGGAATCACAATAGGTGTACTCGTAATTGTGTGGTTAGAAAGAGAAATATCCGCAGGAATACAACAACGTATTGGTCCCGAATACGCCGGTCCTTTGGGAATTCTTCAAGCTTTAGCAGATGGGACAAAACTTATTTTCAAAGAGAATCTTTTTCCATCTCGAGGAGATACTCGTTTATTCAGTATAGGACCATCCATAGCAGTTATATCCATTTTACTAAGTTATTCAGTAATTCCTTTTAGTTATCACCTTGTTTTATCTGATCTCAATATCGGTGTTTTTTTATGGATTGCCATTTCCAGTATTGCTCCCATTGGACTTCTTATGTCAGGATATGGATCAAATAATAAATATTCTTTTTTAGGTGGTCTACGAGCCGCTGCTCAATCGATTAGTTATGAAATACCATTAACTCTTTGTGTGTTATCAATATCTCTACGTGCGATTCGTTAAAACAGAAACTTTTCTTTATTCCTTTTTTTTTTCGAAAAGAAATTGAATAGATATCTCCTTTTTTTATTCATCATTCAGTTTGATGACCTAAATCAGATAGTTGTATGAGTGAAAGAAAACAGCTTAGAAATTAGCAGTAAAAAAATGGAGTCTCATTTCCTACGTACAAGAAAAAAAAAAGTAAATATAAGCAAGACTTTTACCCCAAGATTGGTTGATTAGTCATCCTGGCTTGAAGCGGGCTCAACTCAAAAGATCAACCGTATAGAGTTTTCACTCTGGTTTCTATGTATTACCCTAACGGGTGATTGAGCAAAAATCAGTGGATGGTTAGGAACACCAAAATACATAAAGGATTAGTAATGGAGATTTTTTATGTAAATTATCCAAAAATAATTTTTACATAAGATAAAAAGAATAATAATTGGGACTTTAAGTTAGTAGAAATGATCAAGTAGTACTACCCACAATTCCGATTCAGAGTATGCTCCTATCCACAGATTCAAAAATGACTATCAGGAACGAAATAATCCTTTTTTTGAAACCCCCCTTTTTCAGAAAGAAGAATAGGAACGAAAAAAAAAAAAGATCTTTTTCTTCTTTCCTATATTCATAGGGATAACGTGGTATTTTTCAGGAACTAATGTATAATTTTTTTTTTCGTAATCAAAAAGAATGGGTTGAGATATCTATTAATATTTCTAGAAAGAGTATTTTATTGAAGGATTAAGTTATTACTCAACAAAGAAAAATTCAAATTATTAAAGGATGAGATCAATTCAGAAGTGCTTTTTTAGTTATTATAGCAGACAGAATTCCATTGGTCTAATTCAGGACCTTCCGATAGGTTTTGACTCTATCTATATAGAATATATATTTAATTTCCAATCGATATTATAGTATTATACTACAAACATATCAATATAAATAATATCAATTCGGTCCTTAGATTTATTGATGGCCCTCGAGGAGCCGTATGAGGTGAAAATCTCACGTACGGTTCTGAAATAGCGATGGGAACAGTGATGTTATCATCGACTATGATTATCTAACAGTTCAAGTACAGTTGATATAGTTGAGGCCCAGTCCAAATATGGTTTTTGGGGATGGAATTTGTGGCGTCAACCTATAGGGTTTTTCATTTTTCTAATTTCTTCCCTAGCAGAATGTGAGAGATTACCTTTCGATTTACCAGAAGCAGAGGAAGAATTAGTAGCAGGTTATCAAACCGAATATTCGGGTATCAAATTTGGGTTATTTTATGTTGCTTCCTATCTAAATCTATTAGTTTCTTCGTTATTTGTAACAGTTCTTTACTTAGGGGGTTGGAATATCTCTATTCCTTACATATTCGTTCCTGAGCTATTTGAAATAAATAAAGTAGGTAGAGTCTTTGGAACGACAATTGGTATTTTTATTACATTAGCTAAAACTTATTTCTTCTTGTTTATTTCTATCACAACAAGATGGACTTTACCTAGACTAAGAATAGACCAATTATTAAATCTTGGATGGAAATTTCTTTTACCCATTTCTCTCGGTAATCTATTATTAACAACTTCTTTCCAACTCCTTTCATTGTAAAGGAAAGAAAAAGGACTAGGATATTCTCGATTTACGACTTCTCTCAAATATCAAACAAGAGAAAGAAACAAACATAAAATTATTCATAGATCTTTACGATATGTTCCCTATGGTAACTGGGTTCATGAATTACGGTCAACAAACAGTACGAGCTGCAAGGTACATTGGTCAAGGGTTCATGATTACCTTATCTCACGCAAATCGTTTACCTGTAACTATTCAATAT